TTGATACGAAAAAGAAAAAACGTGAACGGTGATTGGATTGATGATAAAATAGAATCCTGGGTCGCGAACAGTGATTCGATTGATGATGAAGAAAGAGAATTCTTGGTTCAGTTCTCCACCTTAACGACAGAAAAAAGGATTGATCAAATTCTATTGAGTCTGACTCATAGTGATCATTTATCAAAAAATGATTCTGGTTATCAAATGATTGAACAACCGGGATCCGTTTACTTACGATACTTAGTTGACATTCATAAAAAGAATCTAATGAATTATGAGTTCAATAGATCCTGTTTAGCAGAAAGACGGATATTCCTTGCTCATTATCAGACAATCACTTATTCACAAACCTCGTGTGGGGCTAATAGTTTTCATTTCCCATCTCATGGAAAACCCTTTTCGCTCCGCTTAGCCCTATCCCCCTCTAGGGGTATTTTAGTGATAGGTTCTATAGGAACTGGACGATCCTATTTGGTCAAATACCTAGCGACAAACTCTTATGTTCCTTTCATTACGGTATTCCCGAACAAGTTCCTGGATGACAAGCCTAAAGGTTATCTTATTGATGATATCGATATTGATGCTAGTGACGATATTGATGATAGTGACGATATTGATGATAGTGACGATATCGATGATGACCTTGATACGGAGCTGCTAACTATGACGAATGCGCTAACTATGTATATGACGCCGAAAATAGACCGATTTGATATCACCCTTCCATTCGAATTAGCAAAAGCAATGTCTCCTTGCATAATATGGATTCCAAACATTCATGATCTGTATGTGAATGAGTCGAATTACTTATCCCTCGGTCTATTAGTGAACCATCTCTCCAGGGATTGTGAAAGATGCTCCACTAGAAATATTCTTGTTATTGCTTCGACTCATATTCCCCAAAAAGTAGATCCTGCTCTAATAGCTCCGAATAAATCAAATACATGCCTTAAGATACGAAGGCTTCTTATTCCACAACAACGAAAGCACTTTTTCACTCTTTCATATACTAGGGGATTTCACTTGGAAAATAAAATGTTCCATACTAATGGATTCGGGTCCATAACCATGGGTTCCAATGCACGAGATCTTGTAGCACTTACCAATGAGGCCCTATCAATTAGTATTACACAGAAGAAATCCATTATAGACACTAATACAATTAGATCCGCTCTTCATAAACAAACTTGGGATTTGCGATCCCAGGTAAGATCGGTTCAGGATCATGGGATCCTTTTCTATCAGATAGGAAGGGCTGTTGCACAAAATGTACTTCTAAGTAATTGCCCCATAGATCCTATATCTATCTATATGAAGAAGAAATCGTGTAAGGAAGGGGATTCTTATTTGTACAAATGGTACTTCGAGCTTGGAACGAGCATGAAGAAATTAACGATACTTCTTTATCTTTTGAGTTGTTCTGCCGGATCGGTCGCTCAAGATCTTTGGTCTCCACCCGGACCCGATGAAAAAAATGGGATCACTTCTTATGGATTCCTTGAGAATGATTCTGATCTAGTTCATGGCCTATTAGAAGTAGAAGGCGTTCTGGTGGGATCCTCACGGACAGAAAAAGATTGCAGTCAGTTTGATAATGATCGAGTGACATTGCTTCTTCGGTTCGAACCAAGGAATCCCTTAGATATGATGCAAAATGGATCTTGTTCTATCGTTGATCAGAGATTTCTATATGAAAAAAACGAATCGGAGTTTGAAGAAGGGGAAGGAGAAGGAGCCCTCGACCCGCAACAGCTAGAGGAGGATTTATTCAATCACATAGTTTGGGCTCCTAGAATAGGGCACCCTTGTGGTAATCTATTTGATTGTATCGAAAGGCCCAATGAATTGGGATTTCCCTATTGGGCCAGGTCATTTCGGGGCAAGCGGATCATTTATCATAAAGAGGATGAGCTTCAAGAGAATGATTCGGAGTTCTTGCAGAGTGGAACCATGCAGTACCAGACACGAGATAGATCTTCCAAAGAACAAGGCTTTTTTCGAATAAGCCAATTCATTTGGGACCCTGCAGATCCATTCTTTTTCCTATTCAAAGATCAGCCCTTTGTCTCTGTGTTTTCACGTCGAGAATTCTTTGCAGATCAAGAGATGTCAAAAGGGCTTCTTACTTCCCAAACAAATTCTCCTACATCTATATATAAACGCTGGTTCATCAAGAATACGCAAGAAAAGCACTTCGAATTGTTGATTCATCGCCAGAGATGGCTTAGAACCAATAGTTCATTATCTAATGGATCTTTCCGTTCTAATACTCCATCCGAGAGTTATCAGTATTTATCAAATCTGTTCCTATCTAACGGAACGTTATTGGATCAAATGACAAAGACATTGTTGAGAAAGAGATGGCTTTTCCCGGATGAAATGAAACATTTGATTCATGTAACAGGAGAAAGATTTCCTATTCCTTAGCCGGAAAGATATGTGGCTATGAAAGAGGGAGTGGAACAGAATTGACCGGGTGGTAGAGTCGTGGAAACACTTG